ATCACTTAATTTAATCTTCGACCTTTATATGTAATCTAAAAGTTGGGCTATTGGTTGAATGTTTAGTCAATTTATGTTTCATTATATCTAAATAATACAAGCTAGACTCCATCAAGGGCTGTTTCTCTTGTATTATTTAATTATATTAATTATCTTATCACTTAATTTATTTTATATTCCTATATTTATTTTACGACCTTTATTTTAATATACTAAAGGTCGTATAATTAAGTTATATTGTTGTTAGTTTATAACATTTATAAAGGTTATTTACCTTGATTAATTTAGAATAATTTTAGATTAATTTAGAATAGTAATGATTATTTTATATTAATTATCTTTAGAACGACCTTTATATGTAATCTAAAGGTTGGGCTATTGGTTGAATGTTTAGTCAGAAGACACATATATAAATGTTTACATATACTGGGGGGAGGGGGGCAGATACATTAAATTGGTTCCAACTTCCATTAATGTTAATGTTTATGATAAAAAGTTGATTCTGCTTTAGTTTTGAAATTAATTTTATGATTTAATTACATGTGAATTTTTGTGTGTTTATTATTTACCTTAATGGTTTATTTATTTATTCGCAGTTTTTATTTTTGGGGTTTTAACTTTTGTTAGATCTGGATAATTGTAATAGGATTGTTAATTATTGTGCCAGCAAACGCGGTTATACAATTAATCCGAGTTTATTTTTTTTATTTAGTATTTATATATTTTTCTTGAATTTATATTTTATTTTATTGGGTGAAATTTTAATTTATTTTTAGGTTTTGGTTATTTTGATTATATGAAGTTCAATATTTAAACTAGGATTAGATACCCTATTATTTTGATGGTAAAATTTATTCTTATTTAGTATTAATAGTTATGGTCTTTAAATTAAAAGGATTTGGCGGTAATTTAATCTTTTCAGAGGAACCTGTTCTTTAATTGATGATCCACGTTGTATATTACTTTAACTTTGTTTGTATACCTCTGTCATTGAATGTTTTATTAGGATATTTTCTTTTAATATTTTTTTATATAATGTCAGGTCAAGGTGCAGCTATGTTTTAGATAGAAATGGGTTACGTTTAATGATTATTTATTGGATATTTTGTTGTGATATATTTTTGAAATAGGATTTGATAGTAAGGGGTTTTATTTTTTATCCTTGATTAAGGCTCTAAATTATGTACACATCGCCCGTCACTCTCACTTTTTAAGGTGAGATAAGTCGTAACAAAGTAATTTTACTGGAAAGTGAAGTTGGTTAGAAATACAGGTTATGCCTATAGAGGTTACTATTATTTACAATAATTGTTTGGTTGTGCAATTCAATCTGATCTGATTTTAATAATTAATTTATTTATTCTTATTTAATTTTATTTATTTATTAGAATTATCTTTTTGTTTAGTAAGTTTTATTGAATAATTTAGGTTTTAATTATAGTTTATTAGTACTGTAAAGGAATATTAATTATTTTTTAAAAGCATTCTTTATTTGTTGTACCTTTTGTATCAGGGTTTATTAAATTTGTAATATTTAATTATATTATTCCCGAAGTTTTGAGATTTAATTTTAAATGGAATATTATGTTTCATAATAATTTTTAATTTAAAGTTGGAAGTTATATGCTATTCATTCATTAGATATCTGGTTTCTTAATAAATAAATTTAATTTAGGTTTATTTTGGTTCATTCTATTTTTATTTTTATCTAATTAAAATAAGCTTAGTTTGTTGGGGATTAGCTCAACTTACATTTTATAACTCTTGATTTATTTATAAATATTTTAGTAGGCTTGATAACAGCCATTCTTAATTCGTTATAGTTTTTATTTATTAATTTTTAATTTAGTATGTGTTTAATTTATTATTAGGATTTAGTTTTTAATTTTGTTGACTAGTAATTATGATGGGATTAGTAGTTTTTTTTATTTAAATATAGTAATTCAGCAAATTTTATCTTCGCCTGTTTAACAAAAACATGGCCTATAGATTTATTAATTTTAGGTCTGACCTGCCCAATGATGGAAAGTTTAATGGCCGCAGTATTTTAACTGTGCAAAGGTAGCATAATCATTTGTCTCTTAATTGGAGGCTTGTATGAAAGGTTGGACGAGAGATATTCTTTCTTTATTTAATATAAATTAATTTGATTTTTCAGTTAAAAAGCTGAGATCTTTTTGTGGGACGAGAAGACCCTATAGAATTTTATTATTTATTCTTATTTATTTTATTTTTGTTTTTAATATATTACTTAATTATTAATAATTTGGTTGGGGTGATTGTGAGATTAAATTAACTCTTATTTACTTTTTGTCATTAATTAGTGTTTATTTGATCCTTTGTTATGGATTTCAAGATTAAATTACCTTAGGGATAACAGCGTAATTCTTTTGGAGAGTTCTTATTAATAAAAGGGTTTGCGACCTCGATGTTGGATTAAAGTAAGTACTTAGTGCAGTAGCTTTGTAACTGGGTCTGTTCGACCTTTAATTCTTTACATGATCTGAGTTCAAATCGGCGTGAGCCAGATTGGTTTCTATCTTCAAATTTATTTAATTACTTTAGTACGAAAGGACCAAGTATGTTGTAATATTTATTTTTATTTTGATTAATTTTAACTATTTTGGCAGATTTGAGTGCGATAAATTTAGAATTTATTTATGTAATTTTTATTACAAATAGTAATTTTTGTTATTAGTTATTTGGTTACTCTTGTTTTTATTCTTATTTCTGTGGGTTTTGTAACTTTACTTGAGCGTAAGGTTTTGGGTTATATTCAGCTTCGAAAAGGTCCTAATAGGGTAGGGTTTATAGGTTTATTACAGCCTTTTTCGGATGGTATTAAATTGTTTTTTAAGGAGCAGACTTATCCCTATATATCTAATTTTTTGATTTATTATTTATGTCCTGTTTTTATGTTATTTTTGTCTTTTTTATTATGGGTTTTATTTCCTCAGGTTATTAATGTTTATAATTTTGATTATGGGTTTTTATTCTTTATATGCTGTACTGGTATGGGTGTTTATGGTGTTATATTATCTGGTTGGTCTTCTAATTCTAAATATGCTTTGTTGGGTGGATTACGTGCTGTGGCTCAAACTATTTCTTATGAGGTTAGTATAACTTTAATTATGTTATGTTATTTTTTATTTATTTTTAGTTATAATTTTTTGGATTTTATAATCTATCAGTTTTTTTGATTTCTCTTATTTTCTATCCCCTTATTTTTTTGTTGATTATCTTCTTGTTTGGCTGAAACTAATCGTTCTCCTTTTGATTTTGCTGAGGGGGAGAGTGAATTAGTTAGAGGGTTTAATGTTGAGTATAGAGGTGCTGGATTTTCTTTTATTTTTTTATCTGAGTATATAAATATTATTTTTATAAGATTTTTGACTGTTGTTATTTTTTTGGGTGGGGATTTTGTTTCATTCTTCTTTTATATTAAAGTGGTTTTGGTTATCTTTTGATTTATTTGAGTTCGTGGGACTCTTCCCCGTTTTCGTTATGATAAATTAATGTATTTAACTTGAAGGGTATTTTTACCTATGTCTTTAAATTATTATTTATTCTTTTCTATATTTTTATTATTTATAATAATGGATTACTAGTTCATTTAATTAAGTGGAGGTTAATAATGGGATTTAACCATTGTCTTTTACTTTCAAAGTAAATGCTTTTCTAAAGCTTATTTAACCAGTCAGTTAATTTATCTCAAAGTGAAGTTAGTATTGGATTTAATATGAAATATATAAAGTATGTTATAGTTAAAATTTGTCCTGTTAAAATGAATGGTTCTTCTGCTGGTCGTGCTCCGATTCATGTTAATAACATTAATGTTGTTGTTAGTGATCAAAATATTAATTTATTTAAAGGGTAAAATGAGGTTCTTTGGAATTTCTCTCTTGTTAAAGGTAATACTATAATGATTACAATAGATATGATTATAGCAATTACTCCTCCCAATTTATTGGGGATTGATCGTAGGATTGCGTATGCAAATAGGAAATATCATTCTGGTTGAATATGTACAGGTGTTACTAATGGGTTTGCTGGGATAAAGTTTTCTGGGTCTCCTAGTGCTTGGGGTTCTAGTAATACTATTATTAGAAATATATATATTGTTATTGTTATTCCTATTAGGTCTTTGATAGTGAAGTATGGGTGGAATGGAATTTTATCATAATTAGAGTTTGTTCCTATTGGGTTATTTCTTCCTGTTTGGTGTAGGAATATTAAGTGAATGATTACTATTATAGCTACAATGAATGGTAGTAGGAAGTGTAAGGTGAAAAATCGTGTTAATGTGGCGTTGTCTACGGAAAATCCCCCTCATAGCCATTTTACTAAATCATTTCCTAAGTAAGGAATAGCTGATATAAGGTTTGTGATTACAGTTGCTCCTCATAATGATATTTGTCCTCATGGTAATACATAGCCTAGGAATGCTGTTCCTATAACTAATAATAGTAGTATTACTCCAATACTTCATGTTATAAATAATTTGTATGATTTGTAGTAAATGCCTCGTCCGATATGGAGGTATAGACAGATAAAGAATAATGAGGCTCCATTAGCGTGTGTATTTCGGATTAGTCATCCGTAGTTTACGTCACGACAAATGTGAATAACTCTATTAAATGCTAATTCAATATTTGCGGTATAGTGTATTGCTAAGAAGATTCCTGTTACTATTTGTAATATTAAACATATTCCTAATAGTGATCCGAAGTTTCATCATAATGAAATATTTGATGGAGTTGGTAAATCAATTAATGATCTGTTAATAATTTTGATTAGTGGGTGTGTTTTTCGTAATGGTTTATTCATTATTTGTTTGTTCGTAGAGGTCCTTCATAGATATTTACAATGTATGAAATTACAGTTATTGAGAATAATAAGTATAATACTATTGTTATGGTTAATAATGTGGAGTTTGTATTAAATAATAATAATAGTGATGTGTCTTCGACATTTAAGTCTGTTTTAATATTTAATTGTTCTATCTTTTCTGTAGGATAGATGTATTGTGTAATTCTTCTAATTATAATTATTAAAAATATTGTTATTCTTAATTTAATTCTTGGGAGAAATTTTTCGTTTGAAGCTACTCTTGCTATGTAGATAAATAATACTAGTATTCCTCTAATTATTGTAATTACGATAATATATGAAAATCAGAATGTTCCTATATATATTCCTGTTATTATTGCGATATTTAATGTTTGTGCAATGATAATAATACCTAGGCTTAAAGGATGTTTTGTTGTTATAAATATAATGGTTAATATTATTATTATTAAGTTTATTATGTTAATGTCAGTAAGTAGTTTAATTAAAATTTTAATTTTGGAGATTAGAGATAAAATTATTTATATTTTTTTACTGAAGTTTTAAAGGTATGTCCTATCTATGATTTACAAAATCATTGTTTTGTTACTAAACTATTAAAACTTATCTATTTTTATATTTTATTTATATTTTTTGGAGGGGTGTTTGTTTTTTGTTCTGCTCGTAAACATTTATTAGTTACTTTGTTTAGTTTGGAGTATTTGGTTTTGGTTTTATTTTTAATGTTCATATTGTTTTTGATAAAGTTTGGGTTTGAGTTTTATTTTTTACTAATCTATTTAGTTTTCTCTGTATGTGAAGGGGCTTTGGGCCTTGGTATTTTAGTTAGTATAATTCGTAGCCATGGTAATGATTATTTATCTAGAATATCGGTTTTAAGATGATAAAAGGTTTATTCTTTATTTTATTTTTGATTCCCCTTATAAATAACTGGTGGTTATTAATGAATATTTTATTTCTCTCGTGTTTTTTTTTAATCTTTTATTCTTCTTTTACTTTTTATTCTTTGATTAGCTACGGTTATGGTATAGATTGTGTTTCTTATTGGTTGGTTTTTTTATCTTTTTGGATTTGTTGTTTAATAATTTTGGCTAGATATAAGGTTAAAACAATGAATAACTATAAGAATGAGTTTCTTTTTGTAATTGTTATTTTATTAGGGTTTTTATATTTATCTTTTACCACTTCTAATCTAGTAATATTCTATATTTATTTTGAATCTAGAATAATCCCCACCCTTTTTTTGATTTTCGGGTGGGGTTATCAGCCAGAGCGATTGTTGGCAGGGTTTTATTTACTATTTTATACTTTGTTTGCTTCTATACCTTTATTGTTAGGTTTATTTTATATCAATTTTTTTAGAAATAGTTTATTTTATTTTTTGGTTTCTTTAGATTATGGATTTTACTTTTATCTGTCAATGATTTTAGCTTTTTTAGTTAGGATACCTATATTTTTTTTTCATTTTTGGCTTCCTAGGGCTCATGTTGAGGCTCCTGTTTCTGGTTCTATGATTTTGGCAGGGGTTTTGTTGAAATTAGGAGGTTATGGTTTGTATCGTGTTTACTTATTTTTGGGCATAAATTCTGTTTCTTTTAATTATTTTTTTCTTGTGTTTAGTATATTTGGTTCTTTTGTTGTTGGATTTCTTTGTCTTTATCAGGTTGATATTAAATCTATGATTGCTTATTCTTCGGTAGCTCATATGGGATTAGTTATTGCTGGTATTATGACTATAAATTGTTATGGATTTATTGGTTCTTTTGTTTTGATGATTGGGCATGGTTTGTGTTCTTCTGGTTTATTTGCTTTAGCTAATATTGTTTATGAATACAGAGGTAGCCGTAGTTTGTTAGTAAATAGGGGTTTAATTAGAGTTATACCTTTGTTATCTATATTTTGATTCTTATTTAGAATTAATAATATGGCTAGTCCTCCTTCTTTGAATTTATTAGGTGAAATTTTGTTATTTAATAGTTTAGTTTCTTGGAGAACTTATTTAATATTTTATTTAGGTATTTCTTCTTTTTTGAGATGCTGTTATAGAATTTATTTGTTTTCTTCTACTCAGCATGGTTCTCTTTATAGAGGTTTTAATTTTAAATGGGTTTTGTCTGTTCGTGAATATATTTTGTTGATTTTTCATTGATTTCCCTTAAATTTTTTATTTTTAAGGGGTGATATATTTCTTTTTAGTGTTTAGTATCTAAGTAGTTTAATTAAGAATTTTAATTTGTGGTATTAGAGGTACTTTTTAGTCTTAGGTTATTTATTGATTATATATAAATTTATATTTATATTGGGTATTTATTTTATCTGTATTGGGTGTTATTTTTTATTCTTTGGGGTTATATTTTATTTATTATGATTATTCTTTATTTGTAGATTTTGAGTTTTTTTCTTTGAATTCTTGTTCTTTTGTTATAACTTTTTTGTATGATTGAATAAGTCTTTCCTTTATAGGGGGTGTTTTCTTTATTTCATCAATAGTTATTTATTATAGTGATTCCTATATAAGTCATGATTTTTATAGGTTACGTTTTTTGTTATTAGTTCTTTTATTTGTATTTTCTATGATATTAATAATTGTTAGACCTAATTTAATTAGTATTTTACTTGGTTGGGATGGTTTAGGACTTGTTTCTTATTGTTTAGTTATTTATTTTCAGAATTCTAAGTCTTATAATGCTGGTATACTGACTATTTTAACTAATCGTTTGGGGGATGTTTTTATTCTTATTTGTATTTCTCTCGTATTTAATAGTGGTAGTTGACACTATTTGTTTTATAATTTTTATTTTTTTGATTGATCTCTTTTAGTTAGCATTTTAGTTGTTTTAGCTGCTTTTACTAAAAGTGCACAGATTCCTTTTTCCTCTTGATTGCCAGCTGCTATAGCAGCTCCTACTCCTGTTTCTGCTTTGGTTCATTCTTCTACTTTGGTTACTGCTGGCGTTTATCTTTTAATTCGATTTTATCCCTTAATTAGTTTATTTAATATGAATTATTTCTTGTTTTTTTCTATAATGACTATATTTATGTCTGGTTTGGGGGCTAATTTTGAGTTTGATTTAAAGAGGATTATTGCTTTGTCGACATTAAGACAATTGGGTTTGATGATAAGAATTTTATTTATGGGTTTTCCCTTTGCTTCCTTTTTTCATTTAATATCTCATGCTTTTTTTAAGGCTCTTTTGTTTTTGTGTGCTGGGTTGATTATTCATGGGATGAGTGATTCTCAGGATATTCGTCATATGGGCATAATATTATTTCATATGCCCTATACTAGAGTTTGTTTTTGTGTTGCTAATTTCTCTCTTTGTGGTTTACCTTTTCTTTCTGGGTTTTATAGAAAGGATTTAGTTTTAGAATTATTAAGTTATAATCATTTCAATTTATTTATTTTTATTATGTTTTATCTTTCTGTAGGTTTGACTGTTTCTTATAGAGTTCGTTTAATGTATTATTGTTTATTAGATTATAATGGTTTATTTTCTATCATTAATTTTTTTGAGGATTTAAAGATAATGCGTTGTATGTTATTTTTGGTATTTATGGGTGTTATAGGGGGTAGTTTAATGTATTGACAGATATGCCCCTATCCACCCCAACTTTATTTACCTTTTGAGTTAAAGGTTTTACCTTTATTTTTTGTTTCTTTGGGTGGATATTTGGGTTATGAATTTTCTTTTTTTTCTTTCTTATCAGATTCTTATTCTTTTCGTTATAATTTAATTTATTGGTTTTTGGGTAGTATATGATTTATACCTAGTTTTAGAACTTATATGATTTATTCTAAAGGTTATTTGTTTTCTTGATATTATGTTGATTTTATGGATATAGGTTGGGGTGAGTATTTGGTTTCTGGTAGTTTTTCTAATATTTTAATTATTTTTAGTCGTTTTAATGTTTTTTGTCAAAAGAATAGAGTTAAATTCTTTTTTTTATCTTTTTTAGTTGTGTTCTGTATTTTAATTATTATTTAATTTAGGTAACTTAATTTGAAAGTGTTATATTGAAGATATAAAAATAGGATTATTATCCTCTTAAATATTTACTAATAAAGATAAATTCTTATTTTTTCATTGAAAATGAAATGTTTTATTTTTAAACTATATGAGTAAGAGAAAAACGGATTTTAACCGCTTTAAAAGTTAGTTAGCGGCTACTTTTAGAAACATCATTCTCTTTTAATTGGGTAATATTGTTAACCAGTTTTTTCATTAACAATGAAATGCCTCTATTTGGCTTCAATTAATAAGTAAGGAGTTTTATGCTCTAATTTTAGGTCGAAACTAAATGTAATTTTTACTTCATTACTTTGAGGAAGACTAATTTAGTTCTTTCTAATTGCAAATTAGATGTTATTTTTAACTACATCCCCTTTATTTAGCTCATTCTAATATTCCATTTTTTCATTCATAATATAGACCTGCAATTAATACTATGATGAAAATTGATGATGTTATTGATCATGTTATTAAGTTTCTTGTTTTTATAGTTATAATTATTGGTAAAATAATTACAATTTCAATATCAAAGATTAGGAATAGGATTGCAATTAAGAAGAATTGTAATGAAAATGGAATTCGTCTTGAAGATATTGGATCAAATCCACATTCAAATGGGGATATTTTTTCTCGGTCTATATTTGATTTTTTTGAAATTATAGTGCATGCTATTATTAATGTTCTTGAAATTGTTAATGCGATTATTATTGAGGTTATAATTTTAAAAATTACTTTCTCTTAGTTTGAAAGATCTTTTGATTGGAAGTCAAATATATTTGTTATACTAAGAAAGTAACTACCTCATCAGTAAATTGAGATATAAAGGAATAATCAAATTACATCTACAAAGTGTCAATATCATGCTGCTGCTTCAAATCCGAAGTGATGATTTCTTGAGAAATGGAATTTTATATGTCGTATTATACAAACTAATAAAAATGTTGTTCCAATCATTACGTGAATTCCATGGAATCCTGTTGCTATAAAGAATCTTGATCCATACACTGAATCTCTAATACAAAATTGTGCTTCAACATACTCATATGCTTGTAGAGTAGTAAATAATATTCCTAATGTTACGGTTATTATTAGAGCTTTTGTTGTTTGTGAATGTATTTTATTTATAATTCTGTGGTGTGCTCATGTGACAGATATGCCCGAACATAGCAGAATTATTGTGTTTAGTAATGGGATTTCTATAGGGTTAAATGTTTTAATACCTTTTGGAGGTCATGTTATTCCGATTTCAATTGTTGGTGCTAGTCTTCTGTGGAAGAATCCTCAGAAGAATGAAATGAAGAAGAATACTTCTGAAATAATGAATAGGATTATTCCTAATTTTAAACCTTCAATTACTTTAATGGTGTGTTTACCTTGATATGTTCTTTCTCGTACAATGTCTCGTCATCATTGTATTATTGTTAATAAATTAATTGTAACTCCTAGGTAAAATAAGTATATTTCATTTTTATGAAATCATAAAACTATTCCTGATGTTATTGTTATGGCTCCAATTGAGCCTGTTAATGGTCATGGTCTATAGTCTACTAGGTGATATGGGTGATTATTAATTCTTTTCATTAAATTTCTCTAGTGTATAATGTAGTTAATACTGAAAATACGTATGCTTGAATTAATGCTACTGCTGCTTCGAAGATTATAAGTCTTATTTGTACTATGAAGATTAGTATTAGTGATGCTCTACATTCTGCTGCTTTTTCTCCTAATAGGGTTATTAGTAGATGTCCTGCAATTATATTTGCTGTTAATCGTACGGCTAGTGCTATTGGTCGGATTAAATTTCTGATAGTTTCAATTAGTACTATGAAGGGTATTAATAATGTAGGTGTTCCTGTTGGGATTATGTGGGCAAATATATTATTTGTTTGATTAATTCATCCAAATAGTATTAAGGATAGTCATAGTGGTAATGCTATAGTTAAGTTTATAACTATATGTCTGGTACTAGTATAAATATAAGGTAATAATCCTATAATATTATTTATTAAGATGAATGTGAATAATGCAATTACTAGTAAAAGTATTCCTTTGGAATTTTGTTTCAATAGTATTTTGAATTCTTTTCTTAGGGTTTCGTGTATATTATTAATTACTATGTTTATTCGGTTTGGTATTAATCAGTATTTTATGGGTAATAGTAAAATACATGAGTAAATTCTAATTCAATTTAGGGATAATCTTTTTGATGTAGCGGGGTCGAATGCAGAAAATAAATTTGTTATCATTCTCAATCTATCCCCTTATATATAGTACTCTCCCCTGATCGGATTACAGATATGCCCCTATCCACCCCGTAGAAAATAATAACATTAATTAAAATAAATGTTATAATAAATTGTAAGTATAGAGTTTCTCATCATAATGGAGCTATTTGTGGAATTAAGAAGTATTATAATTAATATTTTTAACTTGACAAGTTAATGTTTTATATAAACTAATTTCTTTCATTAAGAGTATTTGTTATTTACTATAATTTGGTTTAAGAGACCAATGCTTAAAACTTTCAGCCACTTAATGGTTAGTTATTTTTTAGTCAGTTGATAAAGTTGTTTATAGGGATTCTTTCTACTACGATAGGTATAAATCTGTGGTTTGCTCCACAAATTTCAGAACATTGACCAAACATAATTCCTGGTCGGTTGATTTTAGTTCTTACTTGGTTTAGTCGTCCGGGTGTGGCGTCGATTTTAATACCTAGAGTTGGTATTGCTCATGAATGTAATACATCTGTAGCTGTTACTAGGATGCGTGTTTGAGTATTTATTGGTATTATTACTCGATTATCTACATCTAATAGTCGGAATTCATTATCTTCTAAATCATTTGTAGGTTTTATATATGAGTCGAATTCGATTTTGCTAAAATCTGAATATTCATATCTTCAATATCATTGATGTCCAATAGCTTTAATAGTTAATGTTGGGTTATTTAATTCATCAATTAGGTATAATAAGTGTAATGATGGGAGAGCAATAAAAATTAGTGTAATAGCGGGGAGAGTAGTTCAAATTAGCTCAATTGTTTGTCCTTCTAATAAATATCGATTAATAAATTTGTTTCTTGTTATTCTGATTATAGTGTAAGTTACTAGTGTAGTAATTATTGTAAGGATTATAATGGTATGATCATGGAAAAAGATAAGTTGTTCTATTAAAGGGGATGCTGCATCTTGTAAATTAATTATTCCTCATGTTGCTATGTTTTAATGGAAGATAGTTCTTCATTTATAAGGCTTAAACTTATTGCATTATTCTGCCACATTAAAAAGAAGTTAATATTGGTAATTCATTATACGAATGTTCTGCTGGGGGTGTTTTTTGTAGTCATTCAATTCTTGAAGTTATATTATAAGTAAATACAATGCTTCGTTTTGAAATTATTCTTTCTCAAAGAATTATAATAAATATAATGATTCTAATTATTGATATAGTGGAACCAATTGATGAGATAATATTTCAAGATGTGTATGCATCAGGGTAGTCTGAATATCGTCGGGGTATTCCTCTCAATCCTAAAAAGTGTTGAGGGAAAAATGTTAAGTTAACTCCAAAGAATATTACTATGAACTGAATTTTTAGTCATTTTCTTATTAAGGTTATTCCTGTAAATAATGGGAATCATTGGATAAATCTTCCTATAATTGCAAATACTGCTCCTATGGATAAAACGTAGTGGAAATGAGCTACTACATAGTATGTGTCATGTAATACAATATCAATTGATGAGTTGGCTAAGATTACACCTGTTAATCCTCCGATAGTAAATAAGAATACAAATCCTAATGCTCATAATGTTGCAGGTGAGTAATTTAGCTTTACTCCATGTAGGGTTGCTAGTCATCTGAAAATCTTAATTCCTGTTGGTACAGCAATAATTATAGTGGCTGAGGTGAAGTAAGCTCGTGTATCTACATCTATTCCTACTGTAAATATGTGGTGTGCTCATACGATAAATCCAAGCAATCCAATTGCTAATATGGCATAAATTATTCCTAATGTTCCAAATGCTTCAGTTTTTCCTCTTTCTTGTCTAATAATGTGTGAGATCAATCCGAATCCAGGTAAAATTAGGATGTAAACTTCAGGGTGTCCAAAAAATCAAAATAAATGTTGGTAAAGAATTGGATCCCCACCCCCTGTTGGGTCAAAGAATGATGTATTAAAGTTTCGGTCAGTTAATAGTATTGTAATAGCTCCTGCTAAGACGGGTAATGATAATAGTAATAATAATGCAGTGATTCCTACAGACCATACAAATAAGGGGATTCGTTCTGGGATTATTCCTTTTGGTCGTATATTGATAATAGTTGAAATGAAATTGATTGCTCCTAAAATTGAGGACACTCCTGCTAAGTGAAGTGAAAAAATTGCAAGATCCACAGATGCCCCTCTGTGGGATAAATTTCTTGATAGGGGTGGGTAAACTGTTCATCCTGTTCCTGCTCCTGATTCTACAAGTCTTCTTACTACTAATAGTGTTAGTGAAGGAGGTAGTAATCAAAATCTTATATTGTTTATTCGTGGAAATGCTATGTCAGGTGCTCCAATTATTAGTGGTACTAGTCAATTTCCAAATCCACCAATTATGATAGGTATTACTATAAAAAAAATTATAATGAATGCGTGGGCTGTAACAATTGTATTATAAATTTGATCATCTCCGATGAAGGTTCCTGGTTGGCCTAGCTCTACTCGAATGATTCATCTTAAGGATGATCCTACTATACCTGATCATATACCAAATAAAAAATATAATGTTCCGATGTCTTTATGGTTAGTTGAAAATAATCATTTATTCAATGGACAGGGTGGCTGAATTTAGGCTGTAAATTGTAAATTTATATATGGTTAATTAACCTCCTGTCATTAGTTTTATAGTCAAATTATGATATTAGATTGCAAATCTGAAGTTGTATAAATTACTAAAGCTTACATATAATGTATTTTTAACTTTGAAGGTTAATAGTTTATTTAACTTAAAGTTTTAGAAAAAGATTATTATTCTACAACTGGGTAATATTAAATTTATTATAATTATAGCAATTATTATTGATTGGTTTATATTATGTTTGAAAATCCATTTTCTTACAGTTGAAAAACTTAATAATATTCTACTTACTAATCGTAAATAGTAAAATAAGGTGATTAATGATGATATTATTATTACTATTAGTGTAAATATTAAGTTTGATTCAATTATTGCTTGAATAGTCATTCATTTTGGTAGAAACCCTAGGAAAGGAGGTAGCCCTCCTATTCTTATTATTAATGCTGAAATAGTGTATTTCTCTGTAATTGTCTTTGATCTTAAAGATATCTGATTTATGAAATAAGTATTATTGTAATTTAAAATTGTGATTAATATGATAATAATCATTGAGTAAATTGCTAAATATTTATATCAGAATGGTTTTAGGGATAATAATATTATTATCCACCCCATATGTCTAATTGATGAATAAGCTATAATTTTCCGAATTGATGTTTGATTAAGTCCTCCAATTGCTCCAATTATTGTGGATATTATTACTGATAATATTATTATTCAATGTTGTGTTTGAGTACATCTTAATACAAATAAAGGGGCGATTTTTTGCCAAGTTATTAATGTTAAACATTTATATCAGTTTATGTTTCTCATTATTTCTGGTAATCATATATGAAATGGTGCTGTTCCTATTTTAATAAATAATCTAATTATTAATATTATATTTGTTAATTCATTAATTAACATTCTTGATGTTATAATATAGGAGTTAATTAATACGGAGAATAATAATAAGATACTTCTTAATCTTTGGGCTAGGAAATAAATTATTATTCTTTGGGATGAATTTTTATTCTTATGTTCATAGATTAAAGGGATGAAGGCTATTAGATTTATTTCTAATCCTATTCATATTCCAAGTCAGTTGTTTGCTCTAATAGTGATTATTGTTCTTATGATTAAGATAATAAGGGGTATAATTTTATTTATATTTAAAATTAGAAAGAAGAAGGTTATTACTTCTATAAACAGGGTATGAACCTGGTAGCTTAATTAGCTTATCTTTCTTATATATTAGTGTATGATGCACAAAGATTTTTGATTTCTGAGGATTTAGTTTAATTCTAAAATGTATAATAAGAGTAAATTTGAAATTACTTTATTTATCCTATCAAGATAATCCTTTAATCAGGCATCTTATT